TGTGTATTCTAGAGTTACTTACCATGTCAATTGTCACTTCTTGGTCATTGAGATTCACATCAATTCGAATTAATATTTAGGTATAGATATTACCGCTTTTTTTCTCCTTTTCAAAAACAAAATTGAAATGATTGAAGTTTTTCTATTTGGAATCGTGTTAGGTCTAATTCCTATTACTTTGGCTGGATTATTCGTAACTGCATATTTACAATACAGGCGTGGTGATCAGTTGGACCTTTGATTAATTCAAATTTGATTGGCCTCCTCCTTTCTTTAATCCACAGGAGGTCAAATTCGAATTGTTGTCCAAGCGACTGAATTCATTTCATTTTAATTGGATCTATGAAGAAAAAATCACGCTCTGTAGGATTTGAACCTACGACATCGGGTTTTGGAGACCCGCGTTCTACCGAACTGAACTAAGAGCGCTTTCTTATCAGGATAGAAAAGAATGTAAAGAAAAGATTCTTTCTTTTAAAACAAATCCATTTTCCTTTTATTTATATGCATATATGCTATAGTTTCATAAAAATGAACGATTCCGTGCAACGCAATTTGAACCGATCTCGGTTGATTCCTCCTTACTGCTCAAAGGGGCAGTAATAGGTAGGGATGACAGGATTTGAACCTGTGACATTTTGTACCCAAAACAAACGCGCTACCAAGCTGCGCCACATCCCTTCAATTGTTCTACAGTGTAATTGTAGAGAATTCCTGTCTTGTTTTCCACATCCCTATTTCCTGCATTGAGAGACAAAGTTTTCTGACCATTTCGTCTTTTTTTGGCCTCATTTAACCTATTTTAACATATTTAACATATAATAATAAGAAGGGGAAATCTTATGGATCGTTGTACATTTCAATTGGAATTAGGGATTCCGTGTACAACTCTAAGTAGCCCTTAACTATATTACATATGCATCTGATCATATATGCTTTATGTATTAAAATCAAAAAAAGGAGGTTTTTCAATGCGAGATCTAAAAACATATCTCTCCGTGGCCCCAGTACTAAGTACGCTATGGTTCGGGGCTTTAGCAGGTCTATTGATAGAGATTAATCGTTTTTTCCCCGATGCGTTGACATTCCCCTTTTTTTCATTATAGCTATTGACACCGGAAGGAATGAAGAAGATTAGAAATACAACCAAATATCTGTGACTAATCCCCCCTTATTTTCTCTTTTTTCCCTTTTTTCTAATTTAGAATAAGGGACGAAAGAGAAAGAATAAAAGTGGATTCAACCTCTGCGAGACTCAGTCTCAAATTCGAATTAAACGTGGGGGTAGAGTAGGAAAGTCGCGGTCTAGGGCAAGAATACAAGATCTTTAACTGCCCTTCGGAGTTAAATAGATTTTCGAACGAACTCATTATCATTGTCTTACTTAATTATTTATTATGTATGACTTTGGGCTTTGGGCTTTGCTTTGATTTAATTGATTTTTATCTTTTTCTTTTAGAGTTGGATTTCAAGTTAATAACTTCTATTTTTTCCTTCCTTTCTTTTTCTTCATTTCGAATTCAAATAGAAGAGTTGAGTAAATCAAAAATCCAAAGGAGGTTCATGGCCAAGAAGAAAGATGCGCGGGTAGCGGTCATTTTGGAATGTACCAGTTGTATACAAAACGGTGTTAAGAAGGTATCAACGGGTATTTCCAGATATATTACTCAAAAGAACCGGCACAATACGCCCAATCGATTAGAATTGAGAAAATTCTGTCCCTATTGTTACAAACATATGATTCATGGGGAAATAAAGAAATAGATTGAACCAAGGATGTCTTATCCTTGAAAGGGGAAAAATGACATTATATAGAACACATTGAAATATAACTAGAAGATATTGCATTTAAATAAATCCTATTTGGAGTTCAAATGACAATTAAGGAATAGCATTTTCAGGATAAGAAATAAACTAAACAAACAAACCATGGATAAATCCAAGCGACCCTTTCTTAAATCCAAGCGATCTTTTCGTAGGCGTTTGCCCCCGATTCAATCGGGGGATCGAATTGATTATAGAAACATGAGTTTAATTAGTCGATTTATTAGTGAACAGGGAAAAATATTATCTAGACGAGTGAATAGATTGACCTTGAAACAACAACGATTAATTACTATTGCTATAAAACAAGCTCGTATTTTATCTTTGTTACCTTTTCTCAATAATGAGAAACAATTTGAAAGAATTGAGTCGACTACTAGAACTACCGGTCTTAGAACCAGAAATAAATAGGCTTGTTTTTTGTTCACTTCAATCAGAATTCCAATCCGAACTCAAACATGAATTCGTGTTTTTTTGACAAATCTGAGAATCCAGATTTCTGTGTCGTAAAAAAAAACGAATCGGAAAAAAAGATTTTTTTATTGAACGTGTTCATTCATTTTGACTACTTTAAGCGCATTTCTCAGAGTAATTTTGATTCCAACTCCACCCTCCCGGAGTTCATTCTCCGGGGAACCCCATTTAAATTATTTCGGTGTATTCTTTCCAATCCACTTTTTCTCTGATTTCGTTGGAAATCATATAAAGACAATTCCTATTTGATATAGCTATTTGTGCCAGTATTTTACGATTAAGAAGCAACTGCCTCTTATATAAATCATGTATTAATTTACTATAACTATAGGATACTCCCTTTTCTCGAATTACTGCGTTTATCCGAGTGATCCACAAACGACGAAAATTTCTCTTTTGCTTATCCCTATCCCGACGAGCCGAAACCAAAGCTCTTATTTTCTGTTGAGTAATCGTTCGAGTAAGTCTTGAATGAGACCCTCGAAAACTTGATGCAAATAAACGAATTTTTGTTCTACGTTTTCGGGCTATATATCCGCGTTTAACTCTAGTCATTGAATAAATAAAATTTTGACAAATAACTAATTGATTTTTTTCTTTCAGTTATTATTTTTCCCGTCTTGGCCTATTAATAACTAATAACCAAACGGATTTTTCCAATGTATAAAATCAAAATTCCAATGGCTTTGGCTACTATAACCTTCCCGACCACGATTTTTTGGTATTTTACTGCGAAATATGAAAGAAATAGGAAAATTTCTTTTGCTAGGTGTCAAAAATCTAGTCAAAAAAAAAGAAATAGAAATTAAATCAATAAATAAATAGTGGGTTTCCTCGTTTCTATGGTTTCTTCTTAAACGGCGAGGTCTTCTCTATACACCGGAGCCTTTGGCTTCATTTAATATTTCATCAATGTTATTGGTAACTTGTATAGTTCACACCACACTCTTTGGCTCTACCCATGAATTATCCAGTAATAGGTCTTTCACAAAGAGACCCACCTATATAGTAACGGTATTTAATTATGAAAGTTTGCTGGGTAGCTGACCCTCGTACTCCGTTCTTGACCGAGCGATAACTTCATTTTTCTGTTTTTTTTTGAATTTCAATAAGATTTTTCCGCTTAATGGATAACCGTTTGCTACCAATGGAGAATTGTTTCTCATCTTAAATTCAGGTGATTGGATTTGCACCAATGGAAACCATAAACTTTCTACACAATAGAAGGATAGATTTGCTTATTTTTAGATAGTGAATGGAGTCCCTTCTTCCATTCTATCCTATTCACTGGTACTGATCATTCATACTGGAAGCGGTTTTCTTGGCTTTTTTGTGTCAGCTCATGATCTAAACGAGTCGCACATACACCCTAGTACATGTTCCTCGACGCTGAGGGCACCCCCGAAGAGCGGGGGATTTCGTGACATTTCGAATGGGCTGTCTTGTATTTCTAATAAGTTGTTTAATAGTTGGCATGTTGAGTCATATACATAATGGGCTGGTTTAGATTGATCCTAACCGGATTTTTTTTATTTAATATTTATATAGTCAACTCATAGATAAAATATCAAATCACTGATTTGCACAAAATCCATTTTTTCATTCAACTGCTACAAGATCAACAATTCCATAAGCTCGGGCTTCTGTTGCTGACATAAAAACATCTCTTTCCATGTCTTCAGATACAACCCATAAAGGTTTGCCCGTCCTTTGTACATAAACCTTTGTGAGGGTTTCGCGTAGTTTCAGCAGTTCTTCCGCTTCCAGGATAAATTCTCCCGTTTGTGCTTCATAAAAAGAACTAGCAGGTTGATGGATCATTACCCTGATTTCTATCTGGTGTGATGAAAGAAACAGAAAAGAAAGATAAAGAAAAATAGGAAAAAGGATAGAATTGAACAACCGTACGGGCATTATCTTTTATGCATTGCATACGGCTCTAGAATGAAATTAACCCCTACTTTCCCGTTCAAGAAAGATAAAAATAGAATCTATCAACCCCAGATGGGTAAACGGTCAAAATGCCACCCTTCTTTTTTTTTCGGAGAAGTTCAAAAATACTATGATGGCTCCGCTGCTTTCTATTTTAAAATGGATTCTTTTTTTTGTCTTTGATTCAGCAATCCCAAAGTTTCTTTTTGAGCTAACCAAAAAAGAAAATTTGGTTTTTTTCGCACTCTTTTTTTATAACTTAAATATTGTTAAGAGCCCATCGGTGTGAAAACAAATAAGTTTGTGACGCTGAATTGGACTTCCGATAGATAAGAGAAAGTCGGAAATATCTTTTATCTCATACTACTCTCTCGATACATAATCAAATCTTTTGAAAAAAAAATAAAAAAAAATTCATATCGAATTCGAAGTGCCATGCTATTATTACTTAATATTCATATGGCGAAGGCATAGTTTTCTTTTTTCTCTCAAATAAAAAAACTTCATTGGCGCCAAGCGTGAGGGAATGCTAGACGTTTGGTAATTTCTCCTCCAACAAGAATAAAAGATCCCATTGACGCGGCCAATCCCATGCATATTGTATGGACTTCTGGTCGTACAAATTGCATAGTATCATAAATGGCTACTCCGGGTATTACCCATCCGCCAGGGGAGTTTATAAACAAATAAAGATCTTTGGTCTCATCCTCGATACTGAGATATACCATAAGACCAATAAGTTGATTCGAGATCTCGCTATCAACTTCTTGGCCTAAAAAAAGTAATCTTTCTCGATAAAGTCGGTTGAGTAGGGTAAAATTGTATCCCTTAGGAACCGTACATGCACCTTTTGATGCATACGGTTCAAAAAAAATAGCGAAGAAAAGAATCAATGTATAGATTCCAGCCCTCTTTCTTTTATTTTTCGAGTTTTTCTACCTTTTTACTTTTTCTTCAATTTTTCAAAAAAGATGCATTTTGATTTCTTCTTTGATAATATAAAAAAAGGGGTAAATAAACTTATCGAATTTACTTCTCATTGATGTATTCTTTCATCGAAATTCAATCCAAATCGCGATGATATTTTCTTGTTCCTGAATGGGCCTCTTTCATCTTTTTAGGTTTATGCTCTACTCCGGGTAAAGATCCGCCCGATTTTTATTTGCACATATAGGACAAATCTTCCCATCACCATTTCTTGTTGTTATGACTTTACAAATAATCATTTATGATACACGTAGTAATCATAAATATATTACCAAGTGGGTTTTTCTAAACGGAGTCTGGATACCTCATTTTTTTCGTCCAGCCAAAGCCGACCATAAATTATTCTAATTGATATAATTCTATGAATTCCCCCAAATAATGCATTTAATTGCAGTTCACGCTCCAATTTTTCGATGATTCAATTTATCTTTCTTGGGCGAAACAGAGGATATCTCGGTCGGGGGAGAGAACGGGGAAATTCCATATGACCCAATATATCTGACAAGTCGCACTATACGTCAACCCAAGATGCATCTTCCTCTCCAGGACTTCGGAAGGGTACTTTTGGAACACCAATAGGCATGGATTGAAAGAAAAAAGGAATTAAATACTATATTTCACTTTGATGTGGAAACGTAACAATATGGTTTTATTGTCTTTATAATATTGACTTTATCATATTTATTTTATCCCTAGATTAGAAAAATTTAGAAAGAAATACAAAATAAATAAAGGAAAATTTTTACGAATAGATCTTTCTAATGATAAATGAAGGATGGACACATTTACTCATAGAAAATGGTATCAATCCACCATTGCATATTGGTACTTATCGAGTATAGAATAAATCTGCTTCTCTTTGTTCTTACGAACCGAATTCTTCCATTATTACGAATAGAATATAGAATCCTAACCCTTGTTAGGAAGTAATCTACTGAACAGGGGAAGTCTATAGGATAGTCATAGTATAACCTTTCCAATGCAATAAAGTTACGTAGTGTCTATTTTTCTTCGATAAAGGGGTATTTTCCATGGGTTTGCCTTGGTATCGTGTTCATACCGTTGTATTGAATGATCCCGGCCGGTTGCTTTCCGTTCATATAATGCATACAGCTCTGGTTGCTGGTTGGGCGGGCTCGATGGCTTTGTATGAATTAGCAGTTTTTGATCCTTCTGACCCTATTCTTGATCCGATGTGGAGACAGGGTATGTTCGTTATACCCTTCATGACTCGTTTAGGAATAACCAATTCGTGGGGGGGTTGGAGTATCACAGGAGGAACTGTAACGAATCCGGGGATTTGGAGTTACGAAGGTGTAGCTGGGGCACATATTGTGTTTTCTGGCTTATGCTTTTTGGCAGCTATCTGGCATTGGGTCTATTGGGATCTAGAAATATTTTCTGATGAACGTACAGGAAAACCCTCTTTGGATTTGCCCAAGATCTTTGGAATTCATTTATTTCTCTCCGGGGTGGCTTGCTTTGGTTTTGGTGCATTTCATGTAACAGGTCTGTACGGCCCTGGAATATGGGTGTCCGATCCTTATGGACTGACGGGAAGAGTACAGCCTGTAAATCCGTCGTGGGGCGTGGAAGGTTTTGATCCTTTTGTTCCGGGAGGAATAGCTTCTCATCATATTGCAGCAGGTACACTGGGCATATTAGCGGGTCTATTCCATCTTAGCGTTCGACCGCCACAACGTCTATACAAAGGGTTACGTATGGGAAATATTGAAACTGTACTCTCCAGTAGTATCGCGGCTGTCTTTTTTGCAGCTTTTGTTGTTGCTGGAACTATGTGGTATGGTTCAGCAACTACTCCCATCGAATTGTTTGGTCCCACTCGTTATCAATGGGATCAGGGTTATTTCCAGCAAGAGATATATCGAAGAGTTAGCGCCGGGCTAGCCGAAAATCAAAGTTTATCAGAAGTCTGGTCTAAAATTCCTGAAAAATTAGCTTTTTATGATTATATCGGCAATAATCCGGCAAAAGGAGGATTATTTAGGGCAGGCTCAATGGATAACGGAGATGGAATAGCGGTAGGATGGTTAGGACATCCTATCTTTAGAGATAAAGAAGGGCGTGAGCTTTTTGTACGTCGTATGCCCACTTTTTTTGAAACATTTCCAGTCGTTTTGGTAGACGGCGACGGGATTGTTAGAGCGGATGTACCTTTTCGAAGGGCAGAATCCAAGTATAGTGTTGAACAAGTAGGTGTAACCGTTGAGTTTTATGGCGGCGAACTTAATGGAGTCAGTTATAGTGATCCTGCTACTGTGA